GCGGTAAAGGGGGGGGGTTAATTTTGTTGTCATGGTTTATTTTTGTTTGGTTTTTAGAAAGGGTTGGCGTTGTGCTCTTGGATGGTGTTATGGAATGATGATGATTGATTGTTGTTTTTAGTAGCAGAAAATGTAGAGGAAGGTTATTTGAAAATTGATGATAAGTGCTGTGGACAATGTAGGAATATGTGGTTTGATTGTTTGTTAAAAAATTTAAAAAATGTCAAGATAAAAAAAATAGATGCGTAAAGTGGAATTTAAACGCTAGTTCCTAGAAAATGATAAAATAATTAATATGTCCGGCAACCATTACACTATCTGTTGTCTAGAGGTAGGTAGCGCGCCCTCCATGAATGGGGTCAAAGTGCATCAGTGCTAAGTTTGAGACGACCTTATCCATCAAACCATGACATTCCTAGAGATAGGGGATTCATATGTTCGACGGTCATGTGATGGACATGTCAAGAGGAAGATAACACCCGTTGCACTTGAGGGGCTTATTGAAGAGACGCTAAGAAAAAACAAGTGTAAGAGGTCGGTATGCCGAAACAGATGAAAGTAGGGAGGAGTATTCAACCGACCACTTGTATCTGTGAAGAGCAAGTAGGAAGGATGGTAGGAAGTTATGGTCCTGAAGTTACAACCAATAGCGCAAAAGAGCAAGGTTAGGAGAGTTATGCGCTTGAGGGCAATAACCTAGGGTACATAAGGCGTTGAGTAGCTCGGTTCTCGTGAGAAGCGCGATCAATAAATAACCGTGTCCTCTGGCTTGGGAGTGCTTGAAGGCTGTTGGTAGAGAATATTACCTAGGAGGTGGGCGAATTCAGTAGACAAGGGGGATTCAAAGGTGTACTGTGACGGTAGTCGTTTCCGAGGTTGGGGGTTGTGTACAGTAGATAAGTTCCTGGGTCTTTGGGTGACGCTTGCGGCTTGGCCGTAGGTAGGAGCATTTGGGCTATATGGTACCTGAAGCAAGAGTGTGCCTGGTGGGTGAGCTGGCCGAATAGGACCCGTTTTGGAGATAATGTTTGGGCTTTTGGAGGGGAGACATGGCGTATCACATTGGGCTTCCTGCATTTCATGGACTGTCTGATGGGGCAGAGAGAGCGATGCATATTATACATACCCTATAAAGCAAGAAGAAAATCTGCTTGGGGGGGGAAGGGGGGGGGGGAATAAGAGACGCAGGTAGGCGTTCTTGTAGTTAAATTTTATAACGGCGGCTTTTCAGGCCGTAGATCTCGGAGAGAGGCCGAGCGGGAATTATGATAGAGTTCGTATTATTTTTGGGCTTGTGTTTCGTTTTGGGGGGGTTAGCGGTGGCGTCTAACCCCTCCCCTTATTACGGGGTGTTGGGACTAGTTGTAGCGGCGGTTGCAGGGTGTGGTTGGTTGGTGAGTTTGGGCGTTTCTTTTGTGTCTTTGGTGCTTGTTATGGTTTATTTGGGGGGGATGTTGGTAGTGTTTGTTTATTCGGTTTCGTTGGCGGCGGATCCTTATCCGGAGTCTTGGGGTAGTTGAGGGGTTGTGGGTTATGGTTTTGGGATGGGGCTGGTTGTGATGGTTGGGTTAGTTGTGAGCGGTGTGTCGGGGTTGTCAGTGGATTGGGGGGTGGTAAATAGTGGGGGTTTATTGTCTACTCGGTCGGATTTTAGTGGGGTGGCTGTGTTGTATTCGGATGGGGTGGGGTTGCTTTTGGTAGGGGGATGGGGGCTGTTGTTGACTCTATTTGTGGTGTTGGAGCTTGTGCGGGGGTTGTCTCGGGGGGCTATTCGGGCTGTTTAGTGGGAGGGTCAGGAAGTAGTTTAGTTGAAAATACCAGCTTTGGGAGTTGGAGAGGAGGGTTTAAGTCCTTTCTTCCTGAGGTGAGGGGGAGGGGTAACTCTAAGAAGGGGTTTAGTCTTCAATCTTTGGCTTACAAGACCAATGTTTTTATAAACTATTAGAGTGGATTAGAGTTTGAATAGTTTGTTCTCTAGGACGGCTGCTAGGGGGAATAGGACTAGGATGATCAGGAAGTATATGAAGGAGGCTAATTGGCCGATGATGATGAATGGGTGTTCTACTGGCTGGCTACCTACTCAGGTTAGGATGAGGACGTCGGTGACTAGGGATCAGAATAGAATTTGTGAGAGAGGGCGGAAGGTTATTGATCGTACTTTTGATGTGTGGAGTAGTGGGATAAGGAATAGGACTAGGATTGAGGCGGCTAAGGCTAGTACGCCTCCTAGTTTGTTTGGGATGGATCGAAGGATAGCGTAAGCGAATAGGAAGTATCATTCGGGTTTGATGTGGGGGGGAGTGACTAGTGGGTTGGCTGGTGTGAAGTTTTCCGGGTCGCCTAGGAGGTTGGGGGCGAATAGGGCTAGTGAGACTAATAGGGCGAGTATCAGTATGAACCCTAGGATGTCTTTGATGGTGTAGTATGGGTGGAAGGGGATTTTGTCACAATCTGAGGGGATACCCATTGGGTTGTTTGAGCCTGTTTCGTGGAGGAAGGTGAGGTGGACGAGTGTGAGGCCTACGATGACGAATGGGAGAAGGAAGTGAAGAGCGAAAAATCGAGTGAGAGTGGGGTTGTCGACAGAGAATCCCCCTCAGAGTCATTCGACTAATGTTTGGCCAATGTAGGGGATGGCTGAGAATAGATTTGTAATTACGGTAGCTCCTCAGAATGATATTTGTCCTCATGGTAGGACGTATCCTACGAAGGCAGTTGCTATGAGAATTAGGAGGAGAATGACTCCAATGTTTCAGGTCTCTTTGTTTAGGTATGAGCCGTAGTAAATTCCTCGGCCGATGTGTAGGTAGATGCAAATGAAGAAGAAGGAGGCTCCGTTTGCGTGTAAGTTACGGATGAGTCAACCAAATTGAACGTCTCGGCATATGTGGGCGACAGAGGAAAAAGCCAAGTTAGTGTCTGCAGTGTAGTGTATGGCTAGTAGGAGGCCTGTGATGATTTGGGTGATGAGGCAGAGGCCTAGTAGTGATCCAAAGTTTCATCATGTTGAGATGTTTGAAGGTGCGGGAAGGTCAATTAGGGCGTTGTTGATGATTTTTAGGATTTGGTGGTTTTTACGAAGATTGAGGGCCATTAGTTGTTTCTGTATGAGGACATAAGGATGATGAGGATGGATAAAGCGAATGATCCCAGGTAGGCTTTGATTAGGCCGGAGTGGAGAAGGGTGGAGGATTTGGCTGCTATTTGTTGTAGGTGGGCTAGTCCTTCTGGTCCTATTATTTTGTATCAGGAGAGGTCGATTAAGTGGGAGGCAATGTTTTGCCCCGCGCTGAGGAAGTTGGCTGTGCTCAGGCGGTGGGCTAGAGGGTTGAAGTAGCCTAGAGAGGTAGAGAAGTTTGAGAAAGGAGCTTGTTTTGTGAGGATGTGTGCTTGGGCTATTTTTGAGATTTCCAGTGCTAGGGCGATGCCTAGTGCTGTTACAATTAGAGCGGTTATTTTGATGGAGAGTGGCATAGTCATGGGGGGAGTTTTTGTGGGGGTAATGAAGGAGGTGAGGAGGAATCCTGCTATGATGCTTCCGAGTGCAAGTCGAGTGATGGGGGAAGTCACTGAGGGGTTGTTTTCATTTATTGGGGTCAAGGGCGGGATTCGGACGAAGCCGGTCTGAACTAATGCGGTCATGCGAATTGTGTATACTGCGGTGAATGATGTGGCGAGGAGTGTCAGGGTCAGGGCTCAGGCATTTAGGTAGGATGTGCTTAGGCTTTCAATAATTTGGTCTTTTGAGTAGAATCCGGCCAGGAATGGGGTTCCTATTAGGGCGAGGTTGCCGATAGTAAGGCATGCGGTGGTTGTGGGGAGTATTTTTTGGAGTCCTCCTATTTTTCGGATGTCTTGTTCTCCATTTAGGCTGTGGATGATTGAGCCTGAGCATAGGAAGAGCATGGCTTTGAAGAATGCGTGGGTTGAAATGTGGAGGAAGGCGAGTTCGGGGAGGTTTAGGCCGATTGTGACTATTATTAGCCCCAGTTGGCTTGAGGTGGAGAAGGCGATGATCTTTTTAATGTCATTTTGGGTGAGGGCGCATGTGGCTGCAAATAGTGTGGATAGGGCTCCTAGGCATAGGCATAGGGTTAGAACGGTTTGATTGTTGCTGAACAGGGGATGGGTTCGGATGAGTAGGAAGATTCCGGCCACTACTATTGTGCTGGAGTGGAGTAGGGCAGATACGGGAGTTGGTCCTTCTATTGCAGCTGGGAGTCATGGGTGAAGGCCAAATTGAGCGGATTTTCCGGTTGCGGCGAGAACGAGGCCCAATAGGGGTAGTGTGGGAATTTGGTGGGGGGTGGAGAGTTGTTGGATTTCTCAGGTGTTTATGGCGGAGGCTAGTCATGCTATGCAGAGGATGAGCCCGACGTCGCCAATTCGGTTGTAAAGCACGGCTTGAAGGGCGGCGGTGTTGGCTTCTGCTCGTCCATGTCATCAGCTGATTAGTAGGAAGGATATGATTCCTACGCCTTCTCAGCCGATGAATAGGATGAATAGGTTGTTGGCGATAATTAGAATGAGCATGGCGATAAGGAAGAATAGTAGATAGGTGAAGAATTTTGTGATGTAGGGGTCTGAGGCTATGTATCATGTTGCGAATTGTAGGATGGATCATGATACGAATAGGGCGATGGGGAAGAAAGTGAGCGAGTAGAAGTCTATTTTTAGGCTGATGGGAATTTTGAAGTTTATGAGGAATTTTCATTCTCAGAGGGAGGTGAGGCTTTCTATTCCGGAGTAGATGTGGATTGTTATTGGAACGAGGCTGATTAGGAAGGAGGTTTTGACTGTGTTTGTGATTGTGCTGGGGTTGTTTTTGAGGTTGTTGGATAGAAGGGGGTATAGGATGGGGGTGGATAGGACTGCTAGGGTTAGGAGTATGAATGTGTTTAGGATTAATGAGAGATCCATTACTTTCACTTGGATTTGCACCAAGATGAGTGGCTCCTAAGACCATTGGATTACTATTATCCTTTGAAAGTAAGGAGACCGGGGTTTTATACTCGGATACAAGAGTTAGCAGTTCTCGTTGGTTTAACCTCTCCTCGGCAAGTAAGAAGGGTTTAACTTCTATCTTTGGAGTCACAGTCTAATGTTTTGGTTGAAACTATACTTGCATGCGGGAATGCCGGAGATTAGCTCGGGTTTTAGGATTAGTAGCATTATAGGGAGTATGTGTAGGGCTATTAAGAGGTGCTCTCGTGTGGAGGAGTTTTGGACCGATGTAATATGTGATGGGAGAGTGCCTCGTTGTGTTATTATTAGCATGTATAGGGTGTATGAGGCGGTTAGTAGGATTGCGGCTCCTGTTAGGATGAGTGTGAAAGCAGATCAGTTGAAGAGTGCGATTACGATGGTTAGCTCCGCCATGAGGTTTGTTGTTGGGGGGAGGGCTATGTTTGTCAGGTTGGCCAGAAGTCATCAGGTGGATATGAGTGGTAGAAGAGGCTGGAGTCCTCGTGTGAGTAGGAGAATTCGGCTGTGGGTACGTTCGTAGTTGGTGTTGGCTAGGCAGAATAGTATTGAGGAGGTTAGTCCGTGAGAAATTATTAGGATTATTGCTCCGGAGAATGCTCATTGGGTTTGGATTATGGTTGCGGCTACGACAAGCCCCATGTGGCTGACAGATGAGTAGGCAATTAATGATTTTAGATCGATTTGGCGTAAGCAAATGGCGCTGGTTATTAGGGCGCCTCATAGGGCTAGGGTGATGAAGGGGTAGTGTAGGTTGTTTGATGTTGGATTTACTAGGATTGTGACTCGTATAATGCCGTAGCCTCCGAGTTTTAAGAGGAGGGCAGCTAGTAGTATGGATCCTGCGATGGGGGCCTCTACGTGGGCTTTGGGGAGTCATAGGTGTAGACCATATAGGGGAGCTTTGACTATGAAGGCCAGGAGCAGGGCTAAGCTTGCGACTAAGCCCGATCAAGAGGAGTTTAGTGTGGGGTGTGATAGCTTAAGTGCTGGGAAATATAGTGTGCCAATTTGGTTTTGTAGGTGGAGGATGGCAATTAATAGTGGTAGTGAGCTGGCGAGCGTGTAGAATAGGAGGTAGATGCCAGCGTTTAAACGTTCTGGTTGGTTACCTCATCGTGTAATGAGGATGAGGGTGGGGATGAGGGTGGCCTCGAATGCGATGTAGAAGAGTATGAGCTCTGAGGCAGAGAAGGCTATTAGGATGAACAGTTGGGCTAGGATCACTGTTGTGGCAAAAACTCGTTTGCGGATGGCGGGTTCTTGTTCTAGGTGATTTTGGCTTGCTATGATTATGAGGGGGAGGAGTCAGCATGAGAGAACTAGGAGAGGTGAGGAGATTTGGTCGATGGATGTTCAGGGGGTTAGGCCTTTGCTTGGGTAGTAGGTTGGGACAAGTCATTGAAGGCTGAGGGTGGCGATTAGTAGGCTGTACAGGGTGATGTTAGTTCATAGGTGTTTGTGTGGGGAGAAGAAAGTTAGGGGGAGGAGTGTTGCGGTTGGAATAATGATTTTTAGCATTTTAGGAGGTTAAAGTTGTGTAGGTGATCGGACCCGTGGGTTCGAGTTGAGGCTACTAGTAGGGCCAGTCCTGTTCCAGCCTCGCAGGCGGAAAAAGTTAGTATGATGATAGGTAGGATGGTAGAGGTTGAAGATTGTACTTGGATGGGCCATATGGCTAGGGCGACGTATATGGAGAGTATTATGCTCTCTAAACATAGTAGGGCGGAAATTAGGTGGGTTCGGTGGAAGGCTAGGCCTAGGCTGCTTAGGGTGAAGGCTGAGTAGAAGCTTAAGTGGAGGTATGACATAAAGAAAGTTATAGGGTGGGAGCTATAATTTGTTGAGTCGAAATCAACCGTCTTAGTTAGACTAACTTTCTGTTATTCCGCTCATTCTAATCCGCCTTGAAGTCATTCGTACACTAGGCCTAGGGTGAGGAACAGGATGAGTACGGAAGTTCAGGTTAGGGTGGCAATAGGGAATTGTAGTTGGGTGGCTCATGGCAGTGGGAGGAGTAGGGCGATTTCTAGGTCAAACAGGAGGAAGAGGATGGCTACTAGGAAGAAGCGGATTGAAAAAGGAAGCCGAGCCGACCCTAGGGGGTCAAATCCGCATTCGTATGGGGATAGCTTTTCTGAGTCGGGGTTTATTTGGGCGAGCCAAAAGTTTAATGTGGTTAGGAGGATGCTTAGGGCTAGGGACAGGGTTAGTATGAATAGGATTATATTTATTACTCTTCTCTGGGTTTAAACCAGATTCTAAGGATTGGAAGTCGATTGTAATTAATATACTAGAAGAGTAGGATCCTCATCAGTAGATAGAGATATAGAGGAATAATCATACGACGTCTACAAAGTGTCAGTATCAGGCGGCTGCTTCGAATCCGAAGTGATGGGTTGGTGTGAAGTGATATTTAATTAGGCGTAGTAAGCATACTAGTAGGAATGTAGAGCCGATAATTACGTGCAGGCCGTGGAATCCGGTGGCGACGAAAAATGTTGAGCCGTAGACTCCATCGGCGATGGAAAAGGGTGCTTCGTAGTATTCTATGGCTTGTAGGGCGGTGAAGTAGAATCCTAGGAGAACTGTTAGGAGTAGGGCTTGGATAGCTTGTTTTCGGTTGGCTTCTGTGATGCTGTGGTGGGCTCATGTGACGGTAACTCCTGAGGCTAGGAGGATGGCAGTGTTCAGGAGTGGTACTTCTATGGGGTTGAGTGGTTTAATTCCGACGGGCGGCCATTGTCCTCCTAATTCGGGGGTGGGGGCAAGGCTTGAGTGGAAGAAAGCTCAGAAGAAGCCTAAGAAGAAGAATGCTTCTGATGTGATGAATAAGGCTATTCCGTAACGTAGGCCTTTTTGTACTGTGGGGGTGTGGTGGCCTTGGAATGTGCTTTCTCGTACGATGTCCCGTCATCATTGGAATATAACGAGGACGGTTGAGAGTAAGCCTAGAATGAGGAGTCGAGGGGAGTTGTAGTGGAACCATATTGTTAGGCCCGAGGTGGTTAGTAGAGCAGCGGCTGCTCCTAGGATGGGTCAAGGGCTGGGGTCAACTATGTGGTAGGAGTGTGCTTGGTGTGCCATTGAGGGTTAGATGTTTTCCTGCAGGTATAGGCTTAGCAGGAGTACGAAGACGTAGGCTTGGATCATTGCTACCGCGATTTCTAGGATTGTTAGTAGGAATAGGATTAGTAGGGTTAGGAGTGAAACTACGGGCATTGTGGGGAATAGGGCTGTTGTAGCTGTAGAGACAAGTTGGATGAGGAGATGGCCTGCTGTAAGGTTGGCTGTTAGACGCACGCCCAGTGCCAATGGGCGAATGAGTAGGCTTGTTGTTTCGATTAGGATGAGGGCGGGGATAAGTGGGGTGGGGGTACCTTCCGGTAGTAGGTGGCCTAGTGAGATAGAGGGCTGATTTCGCAGTCCTGTTAGGAGGGTGGCTAGTCATAGGGGGAAGGCTAGGGCTAAGTTTATGGATAATTGGGTGGTTGGGGTGAATGTGTATGGTAGCAGGCCTAGGAGGTTGATGAGTAGGAGGAAGATTATTAGGGATGTTAGGATTAGGGCTCATTTATGACCTTTTTTGTCTAGGGGCATTATTAGTTGCTTTGTGACTAAGTTAATGAATCATAGTTGAAGGGTTGAGAGTCGGTTGGTGATCCATCGGTTGTCCAGAGATGGCAGTAGGAGGGCTGGGAATGTTATTGAGATGAGGATTAGTGGGATTCCTAGAAAGGATGGACTTGAGAATTGATCGAAGAAAGCTATGTTCATGGTCAGGTTCAGGGGGTGGTGCTTGGGGCTACGGGGGGTTTGTTAGAGGGTGGGTTTGTTGACACGAAGGATAGGATTTTGGGTTGGATAATTAAAGAGAAGGTGAGCCACGAAGTGATCATGATAAAAAATCAGGGACTGGGGTTTAGTTGAGGCATACCATTAAGGAGGGGATCCCCTCTTTCTTTAGCTTAAAAGGCTAATGCTGATTCATAGCTTCTTAATGATTAGGATGGATTTAGGGAAGATCAGCTTTCGAAGTTGGCGAGTGGAGTGGATTCTACTACGATCGGCATGAAGCTGTGGTTGGCTCCGCAGATTTCTGAGCACTGTCCGTAGAAGACACCTGGTCGGGAAGCAAGGAAGGAGGTTTGGTTCAGGCGTCCTGGGATTGCGTCGGTTTTTACGCCTAGGCTGGGGACAGCTCATGAGTGAAGGACGTCGTCGGCGGTAACGATTACTCGGACGGTAGAGCTTATAGGAACGATGACACGGTGGTCGACTTCTAGTAGTCGGAAGTGCCCTAAGGGTAAGTCTGCTGTTGGGATTATATAGGAGTCGAATGTTAGTTCTTTGAGGTCTGTGTATTCGTAGGTTCAGTATCATTGGTGGCCGATGGCTTTTAAGGTTAAGTCGGGCTCGTTGATCTCGTCTATTATGTAGAGAATTCGTAGTGAGGGTAGGGCAAGCGTAATTAGGACTATGGCTGGTAGGATCGTTCAGACAATTTCAATTACCTGGGCGTTGACTGTGTTTGATGATAGTTTTCCTGTGATTATGTGGGTTAGTAGGTAGAGGACTAGGCAGCAGATTGCCAATGCGACCATTAGGGCGTGGTCGTGGAATCCTATTAGTTCTTCTATGATAGGTGAGGAAGCGTCTTGGAAGTTGAGTTGTGAGTGGTTGGCCATGTTTGAGTAGAGATGTGCTGGGTTTTCACCTGCAATTTAGTCTTGACAAGGCTATGTAATTATTTTACTAACATCTCTTTATGAGAAAGAAGCATAAGTGGTCTATGCGGTTGGCTTGAAACCAACATATGGGGGTTCGACTCCTTCCTTTCTTGGACTTGGACAAAGGCGGGTTCTTCGAAGGTGTGGAATGGGGGTGGGCAGCCGTGGATTCATTCGACGTTGGTGCTTGTTAGTTCTGGTTGTGAGACTTTACGTTTTGATGCGAAGGCCTCTCAGATGATGAAGACTAGTATGATTACGGCTGTTAGGGAGATGAGGGATCCTACTGAGGAGATTGTGTTTCACAGTGTGTAGGCGTCTGGGTAGTCTGAGTATCGTCGGGGCATGCCAGCTAGGCCTAGGAAGTGTTGGGGGAAGAAAGTTAGGTTTACCCCTACGAATATTACGCCAAAGTGCACTTTAGCTCAAGTTGAGTGGAGGGTGTATCCGGTGAATAGGGGGAATCAGTGGGTGAAGCCTGCTAGGATTGCGAATACTGCTCCTATGGAGAGTACGTAGTGGAAGTGGGCTACTACGTAGTAGGTGTCGTGTAGGGCGATGTCTAGTGAAGAGTTTGCTAGGATGATTCCTGTTAGTCCCCCGATAGTGAATAAGAAGATAAAGCCTAGGGCTCATAGCATTGGGGGGTCTCATTTAATTGTGCCTCCGTGTAGTGTGGCTAGTCAGCTGAATACTTTAATGCCAGTCGGGATGGCAATGATTATAGTGGCAGATGTAAAGTATGCTCGGGTGTCTACGTCTATTCCTACGGTAAATATGTGGTGTGCTCAGACAATGAAGCCTAGGAATCCAATGGATAGTATGGCTCATACTATTCCTATGTAGCCGAACGGTTCTTTTTTACCAGAGTAGTATGTTACGACGTGGGAGATGATTCCGAATCCTGGGAGAATTAGGATGTATACTTCTGGGTGGCCGAAGAATCAGAAGAGGTGTTGGTACAGAACGGGATCTCCTCCTCCCGCGGGGTCGAAGAATGTAGTGTTAAGGTTACGGTCTGTGAGGAGCATTGTGATTCCTGCGGCTAGGACTGGGAGGGAGAGTAGGAGTAGTACTGCGGTGATTAGTACTGATCAAACGAATAGGGGGGTTTGGTATTGTGATAGTGCAGGGGGTTTTATGTTGACAGCTGTTGTAATAAAGTTGATTGCCCCTAGGATTGAGGAGATACCAGCTAGATGTAGGGAGAAGATTGCAAGATCAACTGAGGCTCCGGCGTGAGCCAGGTTACCGGCTAGTGGGGGGTACACTGTTCAGCCTGTGCCGACGCCTGCTTCTACTGTGGAGGATGCCAGGAGGAGTAGGAAGGATGGGGGAAGTAGTCAGAAGCTTATGTTGTTTATTCGTGGGAATGCTATGTCTGGGGCTCCAATTATTAGGGGGACTAGTCAGTTTCCGAATCCTCCGATCATAATTGGTATAACTATGAAGAAGATTATTACAAAAGCATGGGCTGTGACGATTACGTTGTAGACTTGGTCGTCTCCTAGGAGGGCACCGGGTTGGCCCAGTTCTGCTCGGATAAGGAGACTTAGGGCAGTACCTACTATTCCGGCTCATGCGCCGAAAATTAGGTACAGGGTTCCAATGTCTTTGTGGTTTGTGGAGAATAGTCATCGGGTGATAAATGTCATAGGTAAGATGGCTGAGTGTATAAGCGTTAGGCTGTAGTCCTTTTTACAGAGGTTCAATTCCTCTTCTTATCGGCTCTGTAGTGAAGTTCATGGTGAGTTGCAAGCTCATTGATGTGCATTGAATGTGCGCCGGAGTCTTAGGCAGAGGCCTGTTGGTTTGGGCATATAGCTGTTAACTATAGAGTCATGGGATCGAAGCCCATCTGCCTAGTGAGCTTGGAGGTCCTAGCTTAATTAAAGTACCTGAGTTGCATTCAGGGGATGTAGGGTAATATCCTGCGGACTTTAGCAGAAACTAAGAGGGTTTAACTCTTGTTTAAGGCTTTGAAGGCCTTCGGTTTAAGTAATCCTAAGTTTCTTAAGTGATAGTAAGAATTATAGGGGAGATGGGAAGGATCATGACGGACATGGTAGTTAGGATGGCAATTGTGATGTTGGTTGGTTTGTTGGTACGCCATTGTTTTATGTGGTTTGTGGTGTGCGGAGGGAGTGTGATTGTTGTGCAATATGCAAGACGGAGGTAGAAGAATAGGCTTAGCAGGGAAAGGAGGGAGATAAGTACGGCTGTTGGAGCCATGTCTTGCTTAGTTAATTCTTGGATAATGAGTCATTTGGGTAGGAATCCTGTTAGAGGGGGGAGTCCTGCAAGGGAAAGCAGGGTTAAGAGTAGTATTGCATTTAGGGATGGGGTTTTAGTTCATGCTGTTATCAGGGTGGATAGTTTTAGTACTTTAGCTGTGTTTAGGGCTAGGAAAATGGCTGTGGTTATTATGGCATACAGGTAGAAGTTAAGGAGGGTGAGTTTAGGGTTATAGACCAGGATGACTGCTATTCAGCCCAGGTGGGAGATGGAAGAGAAGGCTAAAATTTTCCGGATTTGTGTCTGGTTGAGGCCTATTCACCCTCCTAGGGCAGCTGAGAGGATTGCTAAGGTGGTTAATAGGGTCGGGTTTAGTGAGGGTGAGGTTATGTAGAGTAGTGTTATTGGAGGGAGTTTTATGATTGTAGACAGAAGGAGGCCGGTAGTGAGGGGGGAACCTTGGAGTACTTCTGGGAATCAGAAGTGGAATGGCACTAGCCCTAGTTTTATTGCGATTGCTGAGGTGAGGATTAGGCAAGATGTTGGGTGGGTGAGCTGGGTGATGTCTCATTGTCCAGTTTGTCACGCATTGGTTATGCTGGAGAATAGAACAAGGGCTGAAGCAGCTGCTTGGGTTAGGAAGTATTTAGTGGCGGCTTCAATAGATCGGGGGTGGTGGGATTTTGAAATGAGGGGAAGAATGGCGAGTGTGTTAATCTCAAGGCCAGCTCAAGCTATTACTCAGTGGTTGCTTGAGATGGCGATGGTTGTTCCTAGGAACAGGCTAGTGATGAAGATCAGGTTTGCTAAAGGGCTCATTAGCAGGGGAAGGGGTTGAACCATCATTTTCGGGGTATGGGCCCGATAGCTTATTTAGCTTACCCTACTAGAAAGTAATATAAAGGAAGTATGGAGGATTTTGATTCCTCTAGTGTAGGTTCGACTCCTGCCTTTCTAAATAGAAGGAAATGAGAGGATTGGTATACCTCCATGTTCACTTTATCATAGTGACCCTTAGTCTTCAGGCACATTTCCAGTAAAATCTTAGATAAGGAGGCAGGCCCGCAAAACAGATTGGTATGCTGATGTGTCAGAGGCACAGGGCGAGTGAGAGTGGTAGGAAGTTTTTTCATAGTAAATGCATTAGTTGGTCGTATCGGAATCGTGGGTATGAAGCACGAATTCATAGAAACCCTGCTGATAAGAGCAGGACTTTTGTGGCTAGGATGACGGGGAATAACTCTTGGGGGGGATCGAGGAAGCTTGGATTGAAGAATAGGATTGTAGTCAATGTGTTCATGAGTATGATATTGGCATACTCGGCTAGAAAGAAAAGGGCAAAGGGACCTGCTGCGTACTCTACATTGAATCCGGACACTAGCTCTGACTCTCCCTCTGTTAGATCGAAGGGGGCACGGTTAGTCTCGGCGAGTGTAGAGACGTATCATATTATGGCAAGGGGTCAGCATGAGAAAATGAGGTACAGGGGTTCTTGAGTGGTTGCGAGGGTGTTTAGAGTGTAGTTGCCACTGAGAAGGATAACAGAGAGGAGGATAATGGCTAGGGTAACTTCGTACGAGATTGTTTGGGCTACTGCCCGTAGCGCACCAATTAAGGCATATTTTGAGTTGGAGGCCCAGCCTGATCATAGGATGGAGTATACTGCTAGGCTTGACATGGCTAGCAGGAACAGCAGGCCTAGGTTAAGGTCTGCTAAGGAGAATGGAAGGGGTAGTGGGGTTCAGATTGAGATTGCTAGGAGTAGGGCTAATATTGGGGTTGCAATGAATAAGATTGGGGAAGATGCTGATGGTCGGACAGGCTCTTTAATGAATAGTTTCACGCCGTCTGCTAGGGGCTGTAGGAGGCCAAAGGGGCCAACAATGTTTGGGCCTTTTCGGCCTTGTATGTAGCTTAGGATTTTGCGCTCTACTAGTGTGAGAAAGGCTACTGCAATTAAAATTGGCAGGGCGTAGGAGAGGGCTATGATTAGGTTGATTAGGAGAGGGTGGTTTGTCATGGGGAGTTGGGTTAAGCTAGGGAGAGGATTTGAACCTCTGAGTTAAAGGACTTAAGCCTTTTGCATTTTCCGAGCTCTGCCACGCTAGCTGGTCCTTTTCTTGGACGTGGTGTGGTCTGATAGCCTTTTGTAATTTAGATGGCTTCATTACTTAAGGCGAAGGCTTGCTTGTGGTATTGGCCTCACTTTTCCTATCCTTTCGTACTGGGAAGAGTTCATCATAGATAGAAACCGACCTGGATTACTCCGGTCTGAACTCAGATCACGTAGGACTGTTAATCGTTGAACAAACGAACCCTTAGTAGCGGCTGCACCACTAGGATGTCCTGATCCAACATCGAGGTCGTAAACCTCCCCGTCGATACGGACTCTCGGAGGAGATTGCGCTGTTATCCCTGGGGTAGCTTGGTCCATTGATCAATTATATTGGGTCTGGGTACTATTAGCACGTTGAGAGGTTGCTCTCGGTCTAGAGGTGTGGTCCAGTTTTTGGAGGTTTTGTTTTGCTCCAAGGTCGCCCCAACCGAAAAACGCAGACCAGTGTCTTATGTGTCAGTGAACCCGGTGGGTGGATATGTGTTTTAAGGTGGTTGCTGGTTTTAAAGTTCCACAGGGTCTTCTCGTCTTATGGGTTTATCCCTGCTTTTGTACAGGGAGATCAATTTCACCGATTGCCTGTAAGAGACAGTTAAGACCTCGTTTAGCCATTCATACTAGTCTCGATTTATGGGACAATTGATTGCGCTACCTTTGCACGGTTAGGATACCGCGGCCGTTGAACGTGAGTCACCGGGCAGGCATCACCTTCAATACTTGTTTTGGGTTTGCTGAAGGCTATGTTTTTGGTAAACAGTCGGGCCTTGACGGGTTTGCCTAGTTCCTTTTACAGGTTTTAATCTTTCTTAATGGACGCTCCTCTGTCGGGTTAACAATGTGCTTAATACTGTGCTTGTTTGATTGGTCGTATATTGGGGATTTGTTAATAATGTGTGGATGTAAGCTTGCGTCGTAGAGGGAGGACCCTGGTTACTCATTCTAGCATTAATTCTCCTATTTGCATATAGGTTAGCCTGTTAATGAGGAGGGAGTCATAAAGTTCTTATATTTTTGTAATGCAGAGCTTTAACGCACTCTTTGTTGATGGCTGCTTGAGGGCCCACAGTATGGTTTGGGGTTGGTACTTATCCGCTCGTAGAGATTGTATTCTTTTTTAAAGGAGCTGTACCTCCTTTAAATAGCCCTTAATTCGCTTCATTAGGGTTCGTGGGTTTTCCTTGGAGAAGAATTAAGAGTGAACTTAGATTCGTTTCACAGGCAACCAGCTATCACCCAGCTCGATTGGCTTTTCACCTCTACTAACAAGTCATCCCACTCTTTTGCCACAGAGACGGGTTCGCTCAATAATAGCTGCTCGTAAGTAGCTCGCTTAGGTTTCGGGATGGCAAACTTAAATTCATTTTGCTTGGTTTTTCTTGCTAGACCATGATGCAAAAGGTACAAGGGTTGATCTTTGCTGTTTTTAGCTTAGGTTTCACTGCTATTTCATCCTTCCCTTACGGTACGTGGTCTCTATCGCGCCAATGGTGTCTTTTCTATCGCCTATACTGGGACTAGTAAATGCTTTAGTTGGGTTATGGGGAGTAGCTTTGTTATTCCAGGTCATGTCGTTTGGGCTAGAGTTTGGCATCAAGACGATCTGGGGCTAGCAGACATTTTTCAGGTGTAAGCTGAATGCTTTGATTTAAGCTACGTCTTGGTAGTCTAAGTACACCTTCCGGTACACTTACCTTGTTACGACTTACCTCATCTTTGGCTGGATAGCTTATTAATTTATGGGGGGGGGGGGGTCGCCTGCGAGGAGGGTGACGGGCGGTGTGTACGTGCCCCAGGGCCGGCTTAAAGAGGGCTCGATTGTCCCACTTTACTGCTAAATCCGCCTTCCAGGGGTTGTTTCATACCCCTTTGCCGTTATGTTCTAATCTAGAAAATGTAGCCCATTGCTTCCATTCCATAGGCTATACCTTGACCTGTCTTATTAGCGTGGTTGGGCTGTTGCGCTCACTGTTAGGCTTTCAGGGGAGGTGAACTGGCGACGGCGGTATGTAGGCTGTTTTGGCAAGGAATGGTCAGGTATATCGTGGATCATCGATTACAGAACAGGCTCCTCTAGGTGGGTTTGGGGCACCGCCAAGTCCTTAGAGTTTTAAGCGTTAGTGCTCGTAGTTCTCGGGCGGATGCTTTAGTAGGTGTAAGCATCAAGATTTAGGGCCAGGCATAGTGGGGTATCTAATCCCAGTTTGGGCCCTGGCTTTCGTGGTATTCAATTAATCGTTGTCCTAAGATCTTCTTTAGAGGGAGGCCTTATTGGCATCTTGGGCTTGTGACAGCTCAGTTGCTTTTTAATCTTAGCTACTTGGATAGCATGTGACCACTCTTTACGCCGTTATAAAGTTAATTTGGGTCTCCTGTATGACCGCGGTGGCTGGCACAGGATTTACCAACCCTAGATTTGCTATGGCTAAGTCAAGTTTACACTCATTGCTTAATATTAACTACTGCTGAATACCCGTGGGGGTGTGGCAATTGCAAGGCGTTTTGGGCTACGGTGGTGGTGAGCCTGATACCCGCTCCTATCTACCTAGTTAAGGTGTCCAGGGCATCTACACTGGAACGCGGATACTTGCATGTATATACCTAGCAAAAACTAACAGTAAGGTTAGGACTAAGTCTTTTGTTCTTGGGTGTGTGTGGCAGCCATCTTGACATCTTCAGTGTCATGCTTTTTATAAGCTACAAGAAC